CCGAAACAGTGTTAATAAGGGATCAACGGGCATTTCCAGATATATTACTCAAAAGAACCGGCACAATACGCCTAATCGATTGGAATTGAGAAAATTCTGTCCCTATTGTTACAAACATACGATTCATGGGGAGATAAAGAAATAGATCAAACTAAGCACCTGTGTGTCACCCTTCCAAGGAAGGGGAAAAAATGACATTCTATTATATATAACATATTTAAATATAAACAAATAAAATCCTATTTCTAATTCATTTTAGATCCGAGAAATAGGATTTTCGGGATAAGGAATAAACTAAACAAACCATGGATAAATCCAAGCGACCTTTTTTTAAATCCAAGCGATCTTTTCGTAGGCGTTTGCCCCCGATTCAATCGGGGGATCGAATTGATTATAGAAACATGAGTTTAATTAGTCGATTTATTAGTGAACAAGGAAAAATATTATCTAGGCGAGTGAATAGATTGACCTTGAAACAACAACGATTAATTACTACTGCTATAAAACAAGCTCGTATTTTATCTTCGTTACCTTTTCTTAATAATGAGAAACAATTTGAAAGAACCGAGTCGACGGCTAGAACTACTGGTCTTAGAACTAGAAATAAATAGACTTACTCTTTCTTCATTTGAATCAAAATTCCAATCCAAACTCAAAGGCAGATTGGTATTTTGTTCGAAAAATCTAAGAATCCAAATTTAATTATCATGTCGTAAGAAAAAAAAAGAATCGGGGAAGAAGAAATCTTTTTTTTATTGAATGCGTTCGTTCATTTTGACTACTTTATTTATCAATTTATGATATTTTATCATATTCATTTCTACTCTACCCTCCCGGAGTTCATTCTCCGGGGAACTCTGTTTAAATTCTTCCGGTGGATTCCTTCCAATCTACTTCTTTTATGATCTCATTGGAAATCATATAAATACAATTCCTATTTGATATAGCTATTTGTGCAAGTATTTTACGATTAAGAAGCAACTGTCTCTTGTACAGATCATGGATTAATCTACTATAACTATAGGATACCCCTCTTTCGCGAATTACTGCATTTATTCGAGTGATCCACAAACGACGAAAATTTCTCTTTTGCCTATTCCTATCCCGATGAGCCGAAACTAAAGCTCTTATTTTTTGTTGAGTAATAGTTCGAGTAAGTCTTGAATGAGCCCCTCGAAAGCTTGATGCAAATAAACGAATTTTTGTTCTACGTCTCCGAGCTATATATCCCCGTCTAATTCTGGTCATTGAATAAATGAAATGAAACTTTGACGAATAACTAATTGATTTCCTTTCTTTCAGTTATTCTTTCCCCTTTCCTAGTCTATTAATAACAAAACGGATTTTTCCAATGTATAAAATAAAAATTCCAATGGCTTTGGCTACTATAACCTTCCCGACCACGATTTTTGCTTTTTTCTTTTTCTAGGCATTTCACTTAGAAATAAGAATAAGAAATTGTATTCTACTAGGTATCAAAAATAGAGTCAATTGAAAAAATCAATCTAAATAGATAAAGAAATAGTGGATTCCATCGTTTCTATGGTTACTTCTTAAACGGTGAGGTCTTCTCTATACACCGGAGCCTTTACTTCATTTAATCAATGTTATTGGTAACTTGTATAGTTCACATTCTTTAGCTCTACCCATGAATTATCCAGTAATAGGTCTTTCACAATCAGATCTACCTATATATACAGTAACGGTATTTAATTATGAAGGTTAGCTGGGTAGCTGACCTTGTTAGTCCGTTCTTGGCAAGAGGGGAGAGCCTAATCTTTCTGTTTTTTAAATCAGATTTCCTCCGCTTAATGGATAACCATTTGTTATCAATGGAGAATTGCTTATCATCTTAAATTGAGGTGATTGGATTTGCACCAATGGAAACCATAAATTTCATACACAATAGAGGGATAGGGATATGATAGATTTTTTTATTTTTAGATAGTGAATGGAGTTTGTTTTTCCATTCTATCCTATTCATCGGTATTGATCATGGATACTGGAAAAATTGTTTTCTTTCTTTTGGGCTAGCTCATGATCTGAACGAGTCGCACATACACCCTAGTACATGTTCCTCGACGCTGAGGGCATCCCCCAAGAGCGGGGGATTTCGTGACATTTCGGATTGGCTGTCTTGTATTTCTAATAAGTTGTTTAATAGTTGGCATGTTGAATCATATCCATAATATGATGGGCTGGTTTAGATCGATCCTAACCAGATGATTATGAATTACTTCTAGTTAATATTCTATTAACTAATAACTAAGTTTTAATAGATAGAATATTAAACTTGGTAAAATAAAAAGAGAAAATCTCAAATCACGGAGTTGGGCGAAATCCATGCTATTTTCATGCAACCGCTACAAGATCAACAATTCCATAAGCTTGGGCTTCTGTTGCTGACATAAAAACATCTCTTTCCATGTCTTCGGATACAACCCATAAAGGTTTACCCGTTCTTTGTACATAAACCCTTGTGAGGGTTTCACGCAGTTTC